TATTCTGGGTTGGGTTCATCTCTCTAGTAATCGGATGAGCTGGGTTGTAGACATGAAAAAGTAAGAACTTAGCGGGTCCTTACCCTCCTTTGTCTGATTAGAGCGGAAAGGGCCCGCGGAGTTCTTACTCTTATAATGAGACTTTGATCTATTCCATAACCTACAAATTGGTTAGTTATCCAGTCAGCATAATCAAAATATTATATTTGTTTTGTAGAAATGACAAAAAGGATCCTTTGCTCTGATGTTTCAAACCACTCTATTCTTTTGTTTCTTAATGATGTTTGTGAACAATTGAATCTAGTGGTTGATTCATAGTCCCTGCCCTTCCCCCAAAATATTAACTGGAAGCAAGAAGAAAGAACGAATCAATCAATTTTATCTATAATCCAATATAATAATTATATTGATTTCTAGGGATGAGACATCCTGCAAATCATTTCTAGACTAAACTAATAGAACCTTAATCAAAACTACTCTAAAAATAAAATAAAAACTCTGATCATATATCTGATCATATAATAAATAAAGATTTGGATATTCGTAAAAATAAAATCTGCCTTTCAACCAGAACAGTCTTTTTGTTTGAATAATTTCTCTAAGTTAGAAGTTTAACTTATATTGAATAAGTGAAGATATTGAATAAGTGAATAAATTCTATTTGCTCAATAACTTATTCACCCATAATCCTTTTTTTCCTTTGTTTGTCCACCACTTCTTATGAATCTAAACAAAGGAGTTCCGATAGACCCGGAAAAGAAGGAAAGGAATAGTAATCTTTGATGAACAGGAAAAAAATAATTATTATTTTGATACAAGACGACACAAGAAAAAGGAATTTTCACCCGTTTTCTTGTGTCGTCTTGCGTCGAATAGAAGATTAGGAAGACTAGTAATCCTTCCTAAAAGTATTTGTTCCTTTCATTTTTATCATCCTTGCCTTGTATTCTCTTCTTTTGTATTTGTTTGTATGCCTATTGTTTATTACTAAAATGGAATACAAGTAATGAATTCCAGGCGTCCTGCAAAACAAAAAGAGTATAAACAAAGCAAGCAAAAGGATTTACAGAATTTTTTGATCATACATAATTGTATCGATGGACAAAAAATCGGCACTTTTTACCAAATGTTAAGGAATCTCTGGACCTAAAAATTCATTTCGTACAATTGAACTTTTTCAAACTGTTTCTTTTTAAGAACCAAAAAAACTTGTGCCAAAATAACAGATGCGAAGAAGAACAAAAGGCCTTGGACGCGTAATGGATCTTGAAGCACTATTTCTGCATCTCCCTGACCAAACCCTCCTACATTGGGATTGCTTGTTAATGGTTGATCAAGCTTAATGGATTCACCCTCTGAAACAAGAAGTTCTGGTCCTGGAGGTATAATATCAACCACTTGACGTCCATCCGATGCATCAACTATGGTTATTTCATATCCTCCCTTTTCTTTACGTACTATTTTGCTTACTATACCTGCTGATGTAGCATTATAGACTGTATTGTTACTCTTGCTACCATCAGGATAAATCTGACCCCTTCCTCTGTTCCCACCCACATATATGGGATATTTTAAGAAGTGAACGTCTTTCTTTGTAGCAGGGTCGGGGGAAAGAATGGGAAAGACGATTTCACTATATTTCTGACCCGGAACAGGACCTATCACAAGAATATTTTTTTTATTGGGACGATAACTCTGAAAAGACAGATTTCCTATCTTTTCTTTCAACTCAGGAGAAATACGATCGGGGGGGGCTAATTCGAATCCCTCGGGTAAAATAAGAACAGCACCCACATTCAAACCCCCTTTTTTACCATTAGCAAGAACTTGTTTCAGTTGCATATCATAAGGAATTTGAACAACTGCTTCAAATACAGTATCAGGAAGCACAGCTTGCGGAACTTCAATATCCACGGGCTTATTAGCTAAATGGCAATTAGCACATACAATTCGTCCAGTTGCTTCTCGTGGGTTTTCATAACCCTGCTGCGCAAAAATGGGATATGCATTTGAAATGGATGCTCGAGTTATTACATATATCATGATCGATACAGAAATGGATCGAGTCATCTGTTCCTTTACCCAAGAAAAAGTATTTCTATTTTGCATGTCCAATCATGGATCTCGGAATTTCTACAATAAATTAGATAGGGAACTAGTAAAGTTCCCTATGCACGAGTCTGTCATTGTACTGGAATAGTTGTACTGTAATATAGGACGAATACCTTGAACTGGTAGAAATAAAATATAAAGAATTAAGTAAGATTCAAAATGGTTTCTTTATAAAGGAAGAAAGATTCTGATTTATTTGATTGATATCAGGAGATCAAATGAGTTCTTCATTCATTCATTGAATGATAAATGACTACAAGCGAAGGAGATACACGATTTAAATAATGGAAAATCCAATATTTCACAATTGTATCTAGAATAACTGGAAAGGTGGAAACAAGACCAGATATAATTTGATCGTTATGAGCCAATCCAAAATCGTTGTAGAACGAACCAATTATTAGTTCCCAACCATGAGTCGAGTGAAATCCAATCCATAAATCAGTAACTAAAAGAATCGAAAAAGCTTTTATTGTGTCACTTAAGTTATAGAGGAATTCCTGAACCCAAGAATTAAGAATGACAAGTTCCTCATTACCCAAAATAAAATAACCACTTAGAATAGCGAAAGAGATTATATTTGTCGAGAAATGCAAAATGATATGGAGATGATATTCATTGTGTGTTTTGACCAATTGTATCGTTTCCTTGTGTATTCCTATACGAAGTTTTTGTATATGTGTCTCCGGGTACTCCTTTATCATTTCGTCCAACAGAAAGAGTTCTTCTAATTCTATGAATCTTTCTAGAACGTTTTTCTCTTGAATGATATTCAAGAGAGTTTTGGATTGCCCGGTATTCCACCAATTTGTAACCCAAAGTTCCAGACATTTATTAAATGGGAGAGAGACCCACCAGGGCAAAAATACTATAGATACAAGATATGGGAAAGAAGGCAATGCTTTCTTTTTTTTCATTTTTTATCTGTGAATTGAATCGTTAATGAACCTGCTTCATTCGTTGACTCTATATGATATTTCTCTGAAGCACGAGTTCTATAACAAGGTATTGAACCTATGGGTCTATTCATTCCAATTTTTGTGTCAAAATTGAATTTAGTTCTTGGATCTAGAAGGAATATAGAAATGGGATAAGGGTTCGCCCTTTTCGGATAAAAATGCAAAATCAATATTATTCCTAGATATCTCAATTGGGCAAATTCGAATGGGCAAATTCGAAGCAATTTCATCTTCATTTGTTCCTTTCTATGAATACTCGAAAACCCACTTAAAATAACGAATCGGATTTAGAAACGAAAACCCCCCTCAGTTAATTATTTCGAAATGTTTCACCGCCTAGCCACAACCAAGGAAAAAAGGTATCATCAAAATTTTGGGCCTAAAAAGATGAGATGAATTCCGTATTACGAAATAAATCTTGGATATATTTGATGAATCCTTACTTATTATATTAGCCTTAGATTAGTCTTTTTTCTAGTAGAAATTTTCTAGTAGAAAAGAATTGAGTTGGGATCCATACGCATACGAAATACTTTTGGTATACAAATGGTATACAAAAATTTCTTCTTTTCTTAATTTTCTTCTTTATTATAGTATAGTTTATTATAGTTATTCCATATACGCCCTCCTGCTTTTTTGGTTTATTCTATGGGAGTCGCCACGACAAAGGAAGGAGGAAATAGAATAATCTAACATGTTTTGTTCAAATGAACATTCCAAAAAGACTTCAATTGTATTAAAAAAGGAATTAGCAAGTTCCTTCCCCCATGCCGAGAAAACATTTATTCTTTATTGTGTTCAATTCATTTCAAAATACTTCAATTGGTACGCCCAAGAAATAGGCCAATTCGGCAGCTTTTTGTTCAATTTCTCGTGGAGTAAAATTCTCATCAGTACGAGTCAAGGGAATGGCCCCTTGACCTCTGATTTCCATATAAAGGACACGACGAGGATAAAGACCCTCTTTAACCTCAATTCTGATTGATTGGATATCTCTCATAAGGAAGCGAAGGAAGATGCGACGATTTATTCCAGGAAATCCCCAACGAAAAATGCACACAATTCCTTCTTTTCTATCGAATTGGTCATAACCACTACCTACATTCCACAAAATTGTGCACCACAAATAGGAGCTAACGAACAGACCTGCGATCCCATAAAAAGACATCACGATTCCTTGTGGAAAAAAAGGAATTTGCTGAGATGGAAATATGGATATCAGATTCCTACCAAGATAACTGGAAGTTCCAACCGCTAAGAATCCTAGTGAACCTAAAAAAAGGATACAGGCCCAGCAAAAATTACTTGTTTTTCGAGACCCCCTTATAAGTTCTATCCATATATGTTCTGATCGCCAATTCATACTATACTAGATCCAGTTGCATTCGATTGGAATTGAGAGAATAACCCAAATTTGACTTTACCTTTCTTGATCCCGAAGTAACTTTCATCAACTAGCACTATTCTGATGTGGAGTAATTGGTTAGATACATTGACCTTCTATTAAAAATATTTACTGATCCATTTTTAACCAGCTATATATATATACATGCATTTATGCAGATAGCATGTATCCGCATACATAACAGTTCTTTCATTTGTGTGTGGAAAGAGCCACATATCGTACCATATTGCACTAAAAAAATATCTGTATTATGATACAGTGTTGAAATAAATTGATAGGATTTGGTCCCATTGGATCTAGACAATCTTATTTTTTTGGACATGAAGAGATAAAGAAGCCATTGCAATTGCCGGAAATACTAGGCCCACTAAAGGCACAAAAATAGAGGGTAAGTTGAGATCTGTCATAGAATGGGTGCCTCGATTTAATATTTGTATCTATATATTTGTATCTATTAGAAAGATATCTTATGATATGATAAGTATATCTATTATAAGTAATATTAGGTAATATTGACTATTGTATTTTATATAATATTATACTACTAAGTATATATAAACAATTAAGTATATATAAATATATAATTTCTAAATAATATATTTATATTAAAATAGAAATTTGAAATATAAAAATAATATTAAAATATTAAATTTAAAGAAAAAAAAGGATAGATAATAAGTGCAAAAATGTAGAACTAAATTAAGTGTACCTATTCATCTTTCTACACGAATATAAATAGGGTAATCTTCTTTTACAAATTTTATTATTCTTCTTCTCCCATCCTTATGTTCTTTCTATCTTTCTTTCTAATCTAATAAGGAGTTTTTTATTTTAAAGGAGTTTTCTTATGAAAATGAAGTTCATTATGAATTCGCGACTCTAAATAATAGGATCCAACAAACAGGGATTCATAGTAAAAATGCGATAGATGTAGAAATTATTTTATTTCATTTCCATATTTGATATTTCTTTTTTTTTTTTTTTTTTTTTCATTATTGTCTATCTTAATTAATGCGTAAGATAGCCAGATAAAATTCTTTTTTTTTTCCCAAAATTCGAATTCCTCGGAAAGAGAAATTCACTTTTTTATTTTATCCTGTTGATAGAGGTTCATAATACCTAATCATGAATAGGGGTAAGATAAAAAATGGATCTGGATCCGGAAGAAAAAAAATTATCCGAAACTTCTGACTCTTACTAGAAAGTGTAACTTATATCACCAAAGAACATTTTTCTTAGTTTTTTTTTTATTATGATGAACTAAATACTTGTTCGCTACAAACAAAATAACTGAATCTAGTGCTATACTTTAATTTTTTGAATTTTGATTCAAGGGAAAGAAACCATGGAGCTGAAATAACTCACTTAGAACACCTTTTAAAGGATTACGTGGTACGATTGGGTCAAATAAGCCTTTATGGAATAAATAGTCAGCCGCTTGTGAACCATCGGGTACTGTCCTATTCAATGTTTGTTCAATTACTCTTTTACCCGCAAATGCAATGTACGCATTAGGTTCAGCAATAATGATATCTCCCAACATACCAAAACTGGCTGTTACTCCACCGGTTGTAGGAGATGTAAGGACTGGTACATAGAATAACTTTTTAGTGGATTGGTAATTATATGAAGCAGAAGATATTTTAGCCATTTGCATCAAGCTCAAACTTCCTTCTTGCATGCGTGCTCCTCCAGAAGCACACACAATAATGACAGGTAGAGATCGATTAGTAGCATACTCAATCAAACGAGTGATTTTCTCACCTACTACAGATCCCATACTACCTCCCATGAACTTAAAATCCATAACCCCAATTGCTGCGGGAATACCGTTTAGTTGACCTATGCCTGTTTGAACAGCTTCAGTTAAACCTGTCTTTCTTTGATAAGAATTGATACGATCTTTATAAGGTTCCTCTTCTGAATGAAATTGAATGGGGTCCATAGAAACCATATCTTCATCCATAGGATCCCAAGTGCCCGAATCAATCGAAAGTTCGATTCTATCTGAACTACTCATTTTCAAATAATATCCACACTGTTCACAAACATTCATTTTTGACCTAAGAAGTTTTTTATAATTTAATACATAACAATTTTCGCATTGAACCCATAAATGTCTGTATTTTTTATTTATATCGAAATCATTAGATCTTCCTCTTATATTGAAATCACTGCCATTATTACGAGTTCTTATACTAAAACTTCCACTTTCACTACCACTTACATTTTCAGTACAAATGAAATTATAAATGTAACTGTCACTGTAATTGTCAGTACCACCTGAAATGGAACTATTAATACTGACTTCAAAACGAAGATAACTATTAATGCAACTATTAATGTGATTAGTCCAACTAGATTGAGTATCATACATGTAATGATAATAGTAGTGATTGTTTCTCTTAGACCCCCTATTCAAAAAACTAGAAAAAAAACCTTCTAATTCACTCAGAAAAGAACTATCATTGTCAATCTCAAAACTATGATTTTCAATATCAAAATATACGGAATAACTGTCACCATTACTATCCCTAACTAAAAAAGTGTCATCAGAGATCAAACTCCAAATATCCCTGATACCAAATAAATAATCAACATTACTGAAACTATAACTAACACTATCACTCCAATTTTTCTCCATATCATTTAGAAGGGGTTCATCATTTCCACTGGTATGGCCAATAGCATCAAGACTTCCCATTGATTTACTTAAACCATACCTATGTTCTAACTTTAACTTCTCGTTAGACAACATCGAATTGAACCACCATTTTTCCATAGAATCTTCCTGCCCCCTATTTGATGAAAATACAATAGATGAATAGTCATTCGATGAATAATTATTTTACTATTTTATTTCCTATCAGAATTAAGCATATGAGGATTAGGATTGTTAACTAATAATAAGTGAGTATTGAAAGAAATGATTCTCTTTTTTTTTTTTGAATCCGAGATAGCACTTCAATATCTATCTATATAGAAAGATTTTTTTTTCAATTAAAATAAAAATTCTCATCGAAA